TTGATCAATGAATATTCGATTCTTTCTTAAATATGGAATCGATTGACAACAATTCTTCTGTATTATGTATATAGGTTTCTCCTTCTTTCTGAAGTTTCGATAGAAGGATTCCTCTACTAACGTAAGACAATCAACTCCATTCGTTAGAACAGCTTCCATCGAGTCTCTGCACCTATCCTTTTTGATTTTCGCTTTCTGAACCTTTGTTTGTTTTCGGAAAACGTGATTTGGCTCAGGATTGCCCATTTTTATTAATTCCAGGGTTTCTCTGAATTTGAAAGTTATCACTTAGTAAGTTTCCATACCAAGGCTCAATCCAATTAAGTCCGTAGCGTCTACCGATTTCGCCATATCCCCCTTTTTGAGATGAAAATCTCATTGTGATCTCGTTCCCTTTTTTTTATACCGGTACCATTGAATTCATTAGATAGATGCCGATTCCTGTCTCGAAAAAGTGTTTTCTCCTCTTTGTCTTTGATTTCTTGTCTATCTTCTTTCATCTTCTATATCTATAGGAGGCTCATATTCGGTCCAATCAAAAACGATTTTATCATTTCTGTATCGGCAATTCAATATAGGTGGATACAGACGCTATACATCTGTCTCTCTTCCACTCATTTCCCCATGAAATTTAGAATACTTGAACGGTCGATTCTTTTTTTTTATTTTAATATGATATGATTTTTGAATTCAAAAATCATATCATATTAAAATAAAATCATATTAAAATAAAATATATATTGAATTGTGATAAAAAAAGGAAATTCTATATCGCTAGATTAATCGTTATCTTCTATACTATTTAACAGTTATTTCAAATTCTATATTCTATTCTTTAATATATTCATATTCATTATGAATAGCGAATATGAATAGCTAAGAATTAAAATAGTATAATAGTGAATAGCAAAGATTCTAAGAGTTTATTGAATTCCTATGCATGTGGAATTTATGTTATGTGAGCCTGCTTAGCTCAGAGGTTAGAGCATCGCATTTGTAATGCGATGGTCATCGGTTCGATTCCGATAGTCGGCTTTTCTCTATTTATTTTATTCGATGTTTTACATGATTGATAATGCATCTTTGATTTCAAAGAATATTGAAAAAAATGTCTTCCTCTTTTGGCAAAAGCCATTTATTTATTATGTGATAGGAATTTCCAACTATCTCACGAAAAGAATCCTTTTCTTTTTCTATATATAGAATATAAAGATCTGGATATTTATCCAACTCATCTCATTATTCTTTAATAGAATAATACTTCAGTAAATTTCGCTTTATTTAGAATTTAGTTCATTTTTAGTTTAGGTTTATTCTGTAGAATGAAATTTCATCAATAAGAATTCATAATTAAATATAAATAAGAAGAAGGAGTCTTTATGTCGCGTTACCGAGGTCCTCGTTTCAAAAAAATACGCCGCCTGGGGGCTTTACCAGGGCTAACTAATAAAAGGCCCAGAGCTGGAAGTGATCTTAGAAACCAATCGCGTTCCGGGAAAAAATCCCAATATCGAATTCGCCTAGAAGAAAAACAAAAATTGCGTTTTCATTATGGTCTTACAGAACGACAATTACTTAAATACGTTCGTATCGCCGGAAAGGCAAAAGGGTCAACAGGTCAGGTTTTATTACAATTACTTGAAATGCGCCTGGATAACATTCTTTTTCGGTTGGGTATGGCTCCGACTATTCCGGGAGCTCGCCAATTAGTTAATCATAGACATATTTTAGTCAATGGTCGTATAGTAGATATACCAAGTTATCGCTGCAAACCCCGAGATACTATTGCGGCGAGGGATGAACAAAAATCTAAAGCTCTAATTCAAAATTCTCTCGATTCATCCCCCCATGAGGAATTGCCAAACCATTTGACTCTTCAACCATTCCAATATAAAGGATTAGTCAATCAAATAATAGATAGTAAATGGGTCGGTTTGAAAATAAATGAATTACTAGTTGTAGAATATTATTCTCGTCAGACTTAAACCTAACAAAAAGGAAAATCAACACTAATAAGAATAAGGGTTCGACCATTTTGCTCCCTTTCGGCGAAGTAAATAAACCTAAGGTTAAGATAAATAAGGGTTTGATCCGGATTTTTCTTCCATTTAGGTATCATAGACCGAGAGGGAGATTTTCATTCCTTGTCTACTCTACTCTTTTCTTTCACAGTATTTTCCGTACCACAGCCATTAGGAATAGAGAATCCTTATCAAAGAAAGGTCTAACTGTTGGAATAGTCGTATCCATTTCTATTTGATCTATTGTGGTTAGTAAGATCGATGAATTAGGTGAAGGTACGGAAAGAGAGGGATTCGAACCCTCGGTAAGCAAAAGCCTACATAGCAGTTCCAATGCTACGCCTTCAACCACTCGGCCATCTCTCCTACATAATGATTATGACCCAAAAACCTAAAATCGAGTGAATAGTGAATCATTCTAGATTATTGGGTAGGTACAACCAATCAATTCTAACTATAAACTATAAAGCGATCAAAAT